GCTAGCGTAGCTTACCTTAAAGCATAACACTGAAGATGTTAAGACGGACCCTAGAAAGTCCCGCAAGCACAAAAGCTTGGTCCTGACTTTACTATCAACTGTGACTAAATTTACACATGCAAGTATCCGCACACCCGTGAGAATGCCCTAAGACTTCTAATGAGGAGCCAAGGAGCTGGTATCAGGCACAACACAATGTTAGCCCACGACACCTTGCTAAGCCACACCCCCAAGGGAATTCAGCAGTGATAAACATTAAGCTATAAGTGTAAGCTTGACTTAGTTAATGTCAAAAGAGCCGGTAAAACTCGTGCCAGCCACCGCGGTTATACGAGAGGCTCAAGTTGATAGATACGGCGTAAAGAGTGGTTAAGAGAATATTTAACTAAAGTCAAACACCTTCAAGGCTGTTATACGCACCCGAAGAAATGAAGAACTTCCACGAAAGTAGCTTTAAATAACTGAATCCACGAAAGCTAGGGTACAAACTGGGATTAGATACCCCACTATGCCTAGCCCTAAACAAAAGTAATGATATTACACCTACTACTCGCCCGGGAACTACGAGCATTAGCTTAAAACCCAAAGGACTTGGCGGTGCTTTAGAACCACCTAGAGGAGCCTGTTCTAGAACCGATAACCCCCGTTCAACCTCACCCTTTCTTGTTATTTCCGCCTATATACCGCCGTCGTCAGCTTACCCTGTAAAGGTTTAATAGTAAGCAAAAATGGTATAACCCAGCACGTCAGGTCGAGGTGTAGCATATGAAAGGGGAAGAAATGGGCTACATTTCCTAATTTAGGAAACACGAATAATGGATTGAAATAAACATTTGAAGGTGGATTTAGTAGTAAGGTGATAAATAGAGTGTTCTCCTGAAATTGGCCCTGAAGCGCGCACACACCGCCCGTCACTCTCCCCAAGCTCATAGTTTATATACATAAAACAAAATAATTGCAAAGGGGAGGCAAGTCGTAACATGGTAAGCGTACCGGAAGGTGTGCTTGGAAAAATCAGAGCGTAGCTAAATAAGAATAGCATCTCCCTTACACCGAGAAGATGTCCGTGCAAGCCGGACCACACTGACACCCAAATAGCTAGCCCAACCCTTAAAAAACAACAACTCAACACTAATAAACCCTAACACCCCAAATGTAAATAAACAAACCATTTTTCCCCCTTAGTATGGGAGACAAAAAAGGACCTATGGAGCAATAGATAAAGTACCGCAAGGGAAAGCTGAAAGAGAAATGAAACAATTAGTAAAGGTTAAAATAGCAGAGACCAACCCTCGTACCTTTTGCATCATGAATTAGCCAGTAAACCCAAGCAAAGAGCCCTTTAGTTTGAAACCCCGAAACCAAGTGAGCTACCCCAAGACAGCCTATGTAGGGCAAACCCGTCTCTGTGGCAAAAGAGTGGGAAGAGCTTTGGGTAGAGGTGATAGACCTAACGAACTTGGTTATAGCTGGTTGCCTAAGAACCGAATAGAAGTTCAGCCTTTTAATTTCTTCATTTAAAACTGGCACCGCCTAACCCAAATTAAAAGAAAATAAAAGAGTTAGTCGAGGGGGGTACAGCCCCCTCGACATAAGACACAACTTTATAAAGAAGGCAAAAGATTTAATAAGATACAGGCAACATGCTCTAGTGGGCCTAAAAGCAGCCACCCTAGTAGAAAGCGTTAAAGCTCGAGCATAATATAACCTATTATTACCATATAATTATCTTAAACCCCTACTTTTATTAGGCCATCTCATGCCCCCATGAGAGAGATTATGCTAGTATGAGTAATAAGAGGGCCAAGACCCTCTCCTGGCACCAGTGTACATCAGAACGAACCCCCACTGAAAATTAAAGCCCCCAACCAAAGAGGGCAATGAGGGTGTACTAACTTAAAACTAGAAAATTCCTCAAAAACAAGCGTTAACCCCACACAGGTGTGCCACAGGAAAGACATAAAAGGAAAGAAGGAACTCGGCAAACACTAGCCTCGCCTGTTTACCAAAAACATCGCCTCTTGCATATACTGGTATAAGAGGTCCCGCCTGCCCTGTGACTATAAGTTTAACGGCCGCGGTATTTTGACCGTGCGAAGGTAGCGCAATCACTTGTCTTTTAAATGAAGACCTGTATGAATGGCTTAACGAGGGCTAAGCTGTCTCCTTTCCCCAGTCAATGAAATTGATCTGTCCGTGCAGAAGCGGGCATGCTAACGTAAGACGAGAAGACCCTATGGAGCTTAAGACACTAGAATAGTTCATGTTAAATAAACCCCTATAATGGATTAAACCAAATGGAAACCTATTCTCCTGTCTTTGGTTGGGGCGACCGCGGGAAAATAAAAAACCCCCATGTGGAATAAGGGTATAACCTTTAAAACCAGAGCCACAGCTCTAATAAACAGAACCTCTGACCAATAAGATCCGGCACCGCCGATCAACGGACCGAGTTACCCTAGGGATAACAGCGCAATCCCCTTTTAGAGTCCATATCGACAAGGGGGTTTACGACCTCGATGTTGGATCAGGACATCCTAATGGTGTAGCCGCTATTAAGGGTTCGTTTGTTCAACGATTAAAGTCCTACGTGATCTGAGTTCAGACCGGAGAAATCCAGGTCAGTTTCTATCTACGAAGTATTCTTTTCTAGTACGAAAGGACCGAAAAGAAGAGGCCCATGCTAAAAGCATGCCTCCCCCCAACCTATTGAAGGCAACTAAAATAGGCAAAGGGGCGCCTCAAAACAACCTAAGATAAAGGCATGTCAAAGTGGCAGAGCCCGGTAAGTGCAAAAGACCTAAGCCCTTTAAACAGAGGTTCAAATCCTCTCCTTGACTATGACTTCAACAATTCACACACACATCTTAAACCCCCTCGCATATATCGTACCCGTGCTGTTAGCAGTCGCATTTTTAACCCTTCTGGAACGAAAAGTACTAGGCTACATGCAACATCGAAAGGGGCCAAATGTTGTAGGACCCTATGGCCTGCTACAACCGATTGCAGACGGTGTAAAACTATTTATTAAAGAACCAGTACGCCCATCCACATCCTCACCCATCCTATTCCTTATTGCCCCTATATTAGCCCTAACCCTGGCCCTGCTTTTATGGTCCCCCTTACCACTACCACACTCAGTTACAGATTTTAACCTTACCATCCTATTTATTATGGCTATCTCAAGTTTAGCAGTATACTCTATTCTAGGTTCAGGTTGAGCATCAAACTCAAAATATGCATTAATTGGGGCACTCCGAGCAGTGGCCCAAACAATTTCCTATGAGGTAAGCCTAGGACTAATTTTATTAAGCGCTATTATCTTTACGGGTGGTTTTACTCTCCAAACCTTTAACATCGCACAAGAAAGCATCTGATTGATTTTCCCAGCCTGACCTTTAGCCGCAATATGATACATTTCAACACTAGCAGAAACAAACCGAGCCCCCTTCGATTTGACAGAGGGGGAGTCAGAATTAGTCTCAGGGTTTAATGTAGAGTATGCAGGGGGGCCATTCGCCCTATTTTTCCTGGCTGAGTACGCCAACATTCTCTTAATAAACACTCTATCTGCAATATTATTCCTAGGAGCCTCTCACCTCCCCCACATATCTGAACTAATAACAATAAATCTAATAACTAAAGCAGCCCTTTTATCTATAATATTTTTATGAGTGCGTGCATCCTACCCCCGATTTCGATATGATCAATTAATACACTTAATTTGAAAAAATTTCCTCCCCCTTACCCTGGCCATGGTAATTTGACATTTAGCACTTCCAATTGCATTCGTGGGTTTACCCCCCCAACTATAATAAAGGAGTTGTGCCTGAAATAAAGGACCACTTTGATAGAGTGAATCATGGGGGTTAAATTCCCCCCAACTCCTTAGAAAGAAGGGGTTTGAACCCTACCTGAAGAGATCAAAACTCTTAGTGCTTCCACTACACCACTTCCTAGTAAAGTCAGCTAAATAAGCTTTTGGGCCCATACCCCAAACATGTTGGTTAAAACCCCTCCTTTACTAATGAATCCTTATATTAACGCAGTACTCTTATTTGGGCTCGGCCTAGGTACCACTATTACATTTATAAGCTCACACTGACTACTAGCCTGAATAGGACTTGAAATTAATACTCTTGCCATTATTCCACTAATAGCACAACACCACCACCCCCGAGCAGTTGAAGCTACCACTAAATACTTCCTCACACAAGCAACAGCAGCAGCAGCATTACTTTTTGCAAGCATCACAAATGCTTGACTCACAGGCCAATGGGATATTCAACAAATAACACACCCATTACCAACCACAATTATCACCCTTGCTTTAGCATTAAAAATTGGTCTTGCCCCATTACATACATGACTGCCCGAAGTTTTACAAGGCTTAGACCTAACAACCGGGTTAATTTTATCTACCTGACAAAAACTAGCACCTTTTGCACTTCTTCTCCAAATCCCCTTACAAAATCAAACAATCCTTATTATGATAGCCCTGGCTTCCACCCTTATTGGGGGCTGAGGAGGTTTAAATCAAACACAACTACGAAAAATTATAGCATACTCATCTATTGCCCACTTAGGATGAATGATTATTATCATCCAATTTATGCCTTCTCTCACCCTCCTAGCATTAGCATTGTATATTACAATAACATTTTCAGCCTTCCTAACATTCAAAATTAATAATACAACAAATATTAATACCCTAGCAACTTCATGAACAAAAACACCCGTAATTACTGCCACAGCACCCCTTATTTTATTATCCCTGGGGGGACTGCCCCCGCTAACAGGGTTTGCACCAAAATGGTTAATTCTTCAAGAATTAACTAAACAAGGGCTTATTCTCACAGCTACCATAGCTGCTTTAACAGCACTACTTAGCTTATACTTCTACCTTCGACTTTCGTATGCCATAACACTTACCATATCCCCCAATAATATTACAGGGGTAACCCCATGACGTTTATATTTTAATCAACTAACACTCCCACTTTCTATATCTTTAGTAATAACACTACTTATATTACCCATCACACCAACAATCTCGACACTTACAACCCTTTAAGGGACTTAGGTTAAAATTAAGACCAAGGGCCTTCAAAGCCCTAAGCGGGGGTGTAAATCTCCCAGACCCTGATATAAGACTTATGAGATATTAACTCACATCTACTGCATGCAAAACAGACACTTTAATTAAGCTAAAGCCTTACTAGACAGGAAGGCCTCGATCCTACAAATTCTTAGTTAACAGCTAAGCGCCCTAACCAGCGAGCATCTATCTACTTTCCCCGCCTTTAAGAGAACAAAAAGGCGGGGAAAGCCCCGGCGGGACTTAACCCGTTACTTCAGATTTGCAATCTGATATGTCTAACACCTCAGGGCTGATAGAAAGAGGATTTAAACCTCTGTTTGTGGGGTTACAGTCCACCGCTTGAACTCTCAGCCATCCTACCTGTGGCAATCACACGCTGATTTTTCTCTACAAACCATAAAGACATTGGCACCCTTTATTTAGTATTTGGTGCATGAGCTGGTATAGTCGGGACCGCCTTAAGCCTATTAATCCGAGCTGAATTAAGCCAACCGGGCGCTCTTCTAGGCGATGACCAAATCTATAATGTAATTGTTACAGCACATGCCTTTGTAATAATCTTCTTTATAGTAATACCAATTATGATTGGAGGCTTTGGGAACTGGTTGGTCCCACTTATAATTGGTGCCCCGGATATAGCTTTTCCTCGAATGAATAATATGAGCTTTTGACTTCTTCCACCCTCACTACTACTTCTCCTCTCTTCTTCTGGGGTTGAAGCAGGGGCGGGTACAGGTTGAACTGTTTACCCCCCTCTAGCGGGCAATCTGGCCCATGCGGGGGCATCTGTAGACCTTACCATCTTTTCTCTTCACTTGGCAGGAGTTTCTTCTATTTTAGGGGCTATTAATTTTATTACTACAATTATTAATATGAAGCCCCCAGCTATCTCTCAATATCAAACTCCTTTATTTGTCTGATCTGTCTTAATCACAGCAGTTCTTCTACTATTATCCCTCCCAGTACTTGCTGCCGGAATCACAATACTCCTGACAGACCGAAACCTAAACACTACATTTTTTGACCCCGCTGGAGGGGGGGATCCTATTTTATACCAACACCTTTTTTGATTCTTTGGACACCCAGAAGTATATATTTTAATTCTGCCAGGTTTTGGTATAATCTCCCACATTGTTGCATACTACGCGGGCAAAAAAGAACCTTTTGGCTACATGGGCATAGTCTGGGCTATAATAGCAATTGGCCTCTTAGGCTTTATTGTATGAGCCCATCATATGTTTACCGTAGGTATAGACGTAGATACACGAGCCTACTTCACTTCTGCTACAATAATTATTGCCATCCCCACAGGGGTAAAAGTATTCAGCTGACTTGCCACTCTTCATGGCGGGTCTATTAAATGAGACACCCCCCTGCTATGAGCCTTGGGTTTTATCTTCTTATTTACTGTGGGGGGTTTGACAGGTATTGTTTTAGCTAACTCTTCTCTAGATATTATACTGCACGACACATACTATGTCGTAGCCCACTTCCACTATGTCTTATCAATAGGTGCAGTATTTGCTATTATAGCCGCTTTCATACACTGATTTCCACTATTTGCCGGCTACACACTACACAGTACCTGATCAAAGATTCATTTTGGGGTTATATTTGTGGGTGTTAATTTAACATTTTTTCCCCAACATTTTTTAGGTTTAGCAGGCATGCCACGACGATACTCAGACTACCCAGATGCCTACACGCTCTGAAACTCCATCTCTTCCTTAGGCTCCCTAATCTCACTAACAGCCGTTATTATATTCTTATTTATCATCTGAGAAGCATTTGCCGCCAAACGAGAAGTACTCTCAGTAGAGCTCACATCTACAAACGTTGAATGACTACATGGCTGCCCACCACCCTATCACACATTTGAAGAGCCTGCCTTTGTCCAAGTACAAGCAACTCATTAACGAGAAAGGAAGGAGTTGAACCCCCATAAACTGGTTTCAAGCCAGACACATAACCGCTCTGTCACTTTCTTAATAAGACACTGGTATAAAGAAAACACACCGCTTTGTCAAGGCGGAGTTGCGGGTTAAATACCCGCGTGTCTTATATTAAATGGCACATCCCTCACAATTAGGATTTCAAGATGCAGCTTCCCCTGTTATAGAAGAACTTCTTCACTTCCACGATCACGCTCTAATAATCGTCTTTCTAATTAGCACGTTAGTACTTTATATTATTGTAGCAATAGTTACCACCAAACTTACCAATAAGAATATTTTAGATTCGCAAGAAATTGAAATTATTTGAACAATTCTCCCAGCCATTATTTTAATTTTAATTGCTCTCCCCTCCCTACGAATTCTCTACCTAATAGATGAAATTAATGATCCCCACCTAACTATCAAAGCCATAGGACATCAGTGGTATTGAAGCTATGAGTATACAGACTACGAAGCACTTGGATTTGACTCATATATAATCCCCACACAAGACCTTGCTCCAGGGCAATTCCGACTTCTCGAAGCAGACCACCGCATGGTAATCCCAGTTGAATCCCCCGTCCGAGTCTTAGTTTCTGCCGAAGATGTATTACACTCATGAGCAGTACCATCTCTTGGGGTAAAAATAGATGCTGTTCCTGGACGTTTAAACCAAACAGCCTTTATTGCATCTCGCCCGGGGGTGTTTTATGGTCAATGTTCCGAAATTTGTGGAGCAAATCATAGTTTTATGCCTATTGTAGTAGAAGCAGTCCCCCTTAAACACTTTGAAAACTGATCATCACTAATACTTGAAGATGCCTCGCTAGGAAGCTAAATAAGGTGTAGCATTAGCCTTTTAAGCTAAAGATTGGTGACTCCTGACCACCCCTAACGACATGCCTCAGTTAAACCCCGCCCCCTGATTTGCCATTCTAGTATTCACATGATTAATTTTTCTTACTGTTTTACCCCCGAAAATTATTGCTTATACTTTCCCCAATGAACCCTCCCCACAAAACACACAAAAACCTAAAACAGAATCCTGAAGTTGACCATGACACTAAGCTTTTTTGATCAGTTTATAAGTCCCACATATCTAGGCATTCCCTTAATTACCATCGCACTAACTCTCCCATGATTAATTTGACCCACCCCCTCAACCCGGTGGCTAAATAATCGCCTTTTAACCCTCCAAGGCTGATTTATTAATCGATTTACTTATCAATTATTCATACCTTTAAATCAAGGGGGGCATAAATGAGCAGTAATTCTAACTTCTCTTATATTATTCTTAATTTCCCTAAATATGTTAGGACTACTCCCATATACTTTTACTCCTACAACCCAGCTATCGATAAATATAGGCCTTGCTCTGCCTTTATGACTCGCCACTGTACTGATTGGGCTGCGAAATCAGCCAACCGCTGCACTAAGTCACTTACTTCCAGAGGGGACCCCAACCCCCCTAATTCCCGTATTAATTATTATTGAGACAATTAGCCTACTTATTCGTCCCCTAGCCCTAGGTGTCCGACTAACAGCCAACCTCACAGCAGGTCACTTATTAATTCAATTAATTGCCACAGCCGCTTTTGTTCTTCTACCCCTAATACCAACTATTGCCTTTCTCACAGGGACCGTTTTATTTCTGCTCACTATTCTTGAAGTTGCAGTAGCAATAATTCAAGCCTATGTATTTGTTCTTCTACTAAGTTTATATTTACAAGAAAACGTTTAATGGCCCACCAAGCACATGCATACCACATAGTAGACCCAAGCCCTTGACCTCTAACAGGGGCAATTGCTGCCCTCTTAATAACTTCCGGCTTAGCCATCTGATTCCACTTTAACTCAACCATCCTTATGGGTGTTGGATTAATTCTTCTACTCCTTACAATGTATCAATGATGACGGGATATTATCCGAGAAGGAACATTCCAAGGACATCATACACCCCCGGTACAAAAAGGGCTCCGCTACGGAATAATTCTTTTTATTACATCAGAAGTATTTTTCTTTATCGGCTTTTTCTGAGCCTTTTACCACTCAAGCCTAGCCCCCACCCCTGAGTTAGGAGGATGCTGACCCCCTACAGGTATTATTACACTGGACCCCTTCGGAGTACCCCTCCTTAACACGGCAGTATTACTTGCCTCTGGAGTTACAGTAACATGGGCCCACCACAGCATTATAGAAGGAGAGCGCAAACAAACCATTCACTCTTTAACTTTAACAATTATTCTGGGCTTTTACTTCACCCTTTTACAAGCAATAGAATATTACGAAGCCCCCTTTACAATCGCAGACGGTGTCTATGGATCAACATTTTTTGTAGCAACCGGATTTCATGGCCTACACGTTATTATTGGCTCTACTTTCTTAGCTGTTTGTCTCATTCGACAAATTCAATATCATTTTACATCCGAGCATCACTTCGGGTTCGAAGCAGCAGCATGATACTGACACTTTGTAGATGTAGTATGACTCTTCCTATACATCTCTATCTACTGATGAGGCTCATAATCTTCCTAGTATAAAATAGTATAGGTGACTTCCAATCACTCAGTCTTGGTTTAAATCCAAGGAAAGATAATGAACTTAACTACTACCATTATTACCATCGCCATAGCACTATCAATAATTCTAGCCACATTATCATTTTGACTACCCTTAATAAATCCGGATCAGGAAAAACTCTCCCCTTACGAATGCGGCTTTGACCCCTTAGGCTCAGCACGCCTTCCTTTTTCACTACGATTTTTCTTAGTTGCAATTCTATTCTTATTGTTTGACCTAGAAATTGCACTACTCTTACCCCTTCCCTGAGGAGACCAGCTATCTTCCCCCCTCCTTGCCTTTTCATGGGCTACTTTAGTACTTATACTATTAACCCTGGGCCTAATTTATGAATGAAAACAAGGGGGTTTAGAGTGAGCTGAATAGATAATTATTTTAACTAAAATATTTGATTTCGGCTCAAAAGCTCGTGGTTAGAGTCCACAATTATCTAATGACCCCCTTACAATTTACTTTCTCAACAGCCTTTATACTAGGATTAGCCGGACTTGCCTTTCACCGGACCCACTTATTATCCGCACTTCTTTGCTTAGAAGGTATAATGTTATCCCTTTTTCTTGCTCTATCTTTATGAACATTGGAATTAAACTCTACCAGCTTCTCAGCCTCCCCAGTACTCCTCCTCGCATTTTCTGCCTGTGAAGCCAGTGCAGGCCTGGCATTACTAGTGGCCACTGCTCGGACTCATGGCTCCGACCAACTACAAAGCTTAAACTTACTACAATGTTAAAAATTTTAATCCCAACAATTATACTAGTTCCCACCACCTGATTAATTACCCCCAAATGACTCTGACCAACCACCCTTGCCCAAAGCCTTATAATTGCAATCCTAAGCTTAACCTGGTTGAAAGCCCCGACAGAAACCGGCTGAACACATCTCAACTCCTTTTTAGCCACTGACGGCCTCTCTACCCCCCTACTAGTATTAACCTGCTGACTTCTACCTTTAATGATCTTAGCCAGTCAGAACCACACAACCTTCGAACCCATTTCCCGGCAACGAACATTCATCACACTACTTATTTCACTCCAAATCTCTTTAATCCTGGCCTTTTCAGCCACAGAACTCCTACTATTTTATGTGATATTTGAAACTACTTTGATCCCGACCCTTATTTTAATCACTCGTTGGGGAAATCAAACAGAACGGCTTAGCGCCGGCACTTACTTCTTATTCTACACCCTTGCAGGCTCTCTCCCCTTATTAATTGCACTTCTTTTATTACAAAATGCAACAGGAACCCTATCTTTACTAATACTACAGCACACACCAATGTTTTCTATATCATCAATGGCCGACAAAATATGATGAGCGGGTTGTCTATTAGCATTCTTGGTGAAAATACCCCTGTATGGAATACATCTTTGACTACCCAAAGCCCACGTAGAAGCCCCCATCGCCGGCTCAATAGTACTAGCCGCTGTGCTGCTAAAACTGGGGGGTTATGGTATAATACGAATCATAAATATACTAGAGCCCCTTACTAAAGAACTCAGCTACCCTTTTATTATTTTGGCATTATGGGGGGTTATTATAACAGGGTCTATTTGTCTACGACAAACAGACCTTAAATCCCTTATTGCTTACTCCTCGGTGGGTCACATAGGTCTTGTAGCAGGCGGCATTCTCATTCAAACACCATGAGGTTTTACAGGGGCCCTTATTCTTATAATCGCACACGGTTTAACCTCTTCCGCCCTTTTCTGTCTGGCAAACTCTAATTATGAACGAACCCACAGCCGAACAATGGTGCTAGCACGAGGGTTACAAATAGTGCTTCCACTTATAACTGCATGATGGTTTATGGCCAGTTTGGCTAACTTAGCTCTACCCCCCCTACCCAACCTAATGGGTGAACTAATAATCATTACATCCCTTTTTAACTGATCCTGATGAACTATTATTCTCACAGGAGCCGGAACTTTAATTACTGCTGGTTACTCCCTCTACATATTCCTAATAACACAACGAGGGCCCCTTCCCACACACATTATTACTCTGGACCCCTCACACACCCGAGAACATCTTTTAATTGCTCTTCACCTGATACCTCTTATACTATTAATCTTAAAACCCGAATTAATCTGAGGTTGAACCGTGTGTAGGCATAGTTTAATAAAAACATTAGATTGTGATTCTAAAAACAGAGGTTAAAAACCCCTTGCCCACCGAGAGAGGCCTGCCGGCAACGAAGACTGCTAACCCTCGTACCCTTGGTTGAAATCCAAAGCTCACTCGTAAGCTCCTAAAGGATAAAAGCTCATCCGCTGGTCTTAGGAACCAGAAACTCTTGGTGCAAATCCAAGTAGTAGCTATGCACCCTACATTACTTATAATAACCTCAAGCTTAATTTCGATTTTTATTATCCTACTGTATCCAATTATCACCACCCTAACCCCCGCCCCAAAAGAACCCTCCTGGGCCCTTATTCAAGTAAAAACAGCAATTAAAGTCGCATTTTTTATTAGCCTTTTACCCCTATTTCTATACTTAGCCGAGGGCGCAGAAACTATCATTACCAACTGAACTTGAATAAACACACACACCTTTGATATTAATATTAGCCTTAAATTTGATTTTTATTCAGTTATCTTTATCCCAGTAGCCCTGTATGTAACCTGGTCAATCCTAGAATTTGCATCCTGATATATACATACAGACCCAAACATAAATCAGTTTTTTAAATACCTCCTCACATTTTTAATTGCTATAATTATTCTTGTTACGGCCAATAACATATTTCAACTATTTATCGGGTGGGAAGGAGTAGGCATTATATCTTTTCTCCTTATTGGCTGATGGTATGCCCGAGCAGATGCAAACACCGCCGCTTTACAGGCAGTTTTATATAATCGAGTTGGAGATGTTGGTTTAATTTTTGCCATGGCCTGAATGGCTACAAATTTAAACTCCTGGGATATACAACAAATATTTCTAGTCTCCAAAGAATATAACCTAACCCCCCCTCTAATTGGGCTTATCCTCGCCGCCACAGGCAAGTCCGCCCAATTTGGTCTTCATCCATGGCTACCCTCTGCCATAGAGGGTCCTACGCCGGTCTCTGCCCTACTTCACTCAAGCACAATAGTTGTAGCAGGCATTTTTCTGTTAATCCGAATAAGCCCTCTGATAGAAAATAACCCGAATGCTCTCACTCTTTGCTTATGCTTAGGGGCATTAACCACACTATTTACAGCAACCTGTGCACTAACTCAGAATGACATCAAAAAAATTGTAGCTTTCTCAACTTCAAGCCAACTTGGCCTAATAATAGTTACAATCGGCCTTGGGCAACCCCAATTAGCTTTTTTACATATTTGTACGCATGCCTTTTTCAAAGCCATGCTATTTTTATGCTCCGGGTCAATCATTCATAGTTTAAATGACGAACAGGACATCCGCAAAATAGGGGGAATACATAACCTCACCCCAACTACATCATCCTGTTTGGTAGTTGGCAGCTTAGCTTTAACAGGCACCCCATTCTTAGCAGGATTCTTTTCTAAAGATGCCATTATTGAAGCAATAAATACATCACACCTTAACGCCTGAGCCCTAGCCCTGACTTTATTAGCCACCTCTTTTACGGCTGTATACAGCTTACGAGTTGTGTTCTTTGTACTAATGGGTTCCCCCCGATTTAATGTTTTAACCCCAATTAATGAAAACAACCCCGCAGTTATTAAACCCATTAAACGACTAGCCTGAGGAAGTATTATTGCCGGATTATTGATCTCCTCCAACATACTACCCCTTAAGACCCCTATTATAACTATACCCCTAATCCTAAAACTCTCTGCTTTACTAGTAACTATTCTAGGCCTACTAATAGCATTAGAGTTGGTAAACCTTACAAGCAAACAGTTCAAACCCACTCCTAAAATACAGGCACATCACTTCTCTAACATATTAGGCTTCTTCCCAACCATTATTCATCGTCTCCCCCCTAAATTAAATCTTATATTAGGCCAACTAGTTGCCAGCCAAACAGTAGACCAAGCCTGACTCGAAAAAACAGGCCCAAAAGCAATGATTTCTTTTAACCTCCCGCTAATTACCACAACTAGCAACACCCAGAACGGCTTAATCAAGACATATCTAGCCCTATTCTTCTTAACACTTTTAATTGCCCTTTTACTACTTATTAACTAAACTGCTCGTAAAGCCCCTCGACCTAAGCCCCGAGAAACTTCTAGCACAACAAATAATGTTAAAAGAAGAACCCAGGCCCCTACAACTAATATTAATCCCCCCGTAGAATATATTAAAGCAATCCCAGCAGTATCCCCCCGAAAAACTGAAAGTTCAGAAACCTCATCCACCGTCACCCAAAAATTACTAAATCAATCGCCCCAAAATATTCACGCACCCGTAACAACCGCCACGGCATACACCACCACACTCAACAGCACCGGCCGACTCCCAAGTGTCTCTGGGTGAGGCTCAGCAGCTAAAGCTGCCGAATAAGCAAACACAACCAATATCCCCCCCAAATAAATTAAAAATAAAACCAAAGACAAAAATGGGGCCCCATGACCCACCAAAATGCCACACCCCATCCCAGACACTACAACCAACCCAAAAGCCGCAAAATAAGGAGACGGGTTAGAAGCCACCGCTACTAATCCCGCAATTAAACCAAATATAAAAATATATATAATATAAGTCATAATTCCTACCAGGACTTTAACCAGGACTAATGGCTTGAAAAACCACCGTTGTATTCAACTACAAGAACTCTTTAATGGCCAACCTACGAAAAACACACCCCCTACTAAAAATTGCAAACGAAGCCCTAGTTGATCTCCCTGCTCCTTCTAATATTTCTGTGTGATGAAATTTTGGATCCCTCTTAGGCCTATGTTTAATTACTCAGATTGCTACGGGCCTATTTCTAGCAATACACTACACTTCAGACATCGCAACAGCTTTTTCATCAATTGCACACATCTGTCGAGATGTTAATTTCGGATGACTAATTCGAAACACTCATGCTAACGGGGCTTCATTCTTTTTCATCTGCATTTATTTACATATTGGACGAGGCCTTTATTATGGCTCCTACCTCTACAAAGAAACCTGAAATATTGGAGTTATTCTTCTCCTACTAGTCATAATAACTGCCTTCGTAGGCTACGTTCTCCCATGGGGACAAATGTCATTTTGAGGGGCAACAGTAATTACAAACCTTCTCTCCGCCATCCCCTATATTGGAAACTCCTTAGTCCAATGAATCTGGGGTGGCTTTTCAGTAGATAACGCGACTCTAACCCGATTTTTTGCATTCCACTTCTTATTACCCTTTATTATTGCAGCCGCTACTATTCTACACCTCTTATTTCTACATGAAACAGGATCAAACAACCCAGCCGGTTTAAATTCAGATGCAGATAAAGTCCCTTTCCATCCCTATTTTTCATACAAGGATCTTCTAGGCTTCGCCATAATACTCCTCGCACTAGTCTCCCTCGCACTATTTTCACCCAACTATCTTGGTGACCCAGACAACTTCACCCCCGCCAATCCTCTAGTAACCCCACCACACATTAAGCCCGAATGATATTTCTTATTCGCATACGCCATCCTGCGATCAATCCCTAATAAGTTAGGAGGCGTACTAGCCCTGCTCGCATCAATTCTTGTACTCATAATTGTACCCCTGCTCCACACATCTAATCAACGAGGCCTCACTTTCCGCCCCATCTCACAATTTATTTTCTGAACACTTATTGCAAATGTAGCCATTCTTACATGAATCGGGGGAATGCCTGTAGAAGACCCCTACATTATTATTGGGCAAATCGCATCAACCCTTTACTTTTTAATTTTTCTAGTATTTTTTCCAATAGCAGGATGGCTAGAAAACAAACTCCTGCAATTAAAATGCATTAGTAGCTCAGCGCCAGAGCGCCGGTCTTGTAAACCGGCAGCCGGAGGTTAAAACCCTCCCTACTGCTCAAAGAAGGAAGATTTTAACTTCCACCACTAGCTCCCAAAGCTAGAATTCTTAATTAAACTATTCTTTGCACGACATATACATATATGTATTTACCCCATATATTTATATTCACCATATATATAATGCTTTAGGACATATCATATGTATTATCAACACATCTAGAAGTTAACCATTCATTCATCAACTAGTGGAATAAGATTTACACAATACATAATATGAATACTCAGTCCCTTATGAAAACTCATAGATATTACCCAAGTAATCTAACCACACATCAAGTTAAGACCTAACATAAATTTAAATCAACCATATATACCAGGATTCAGAATCCCGTTAAGAATAGAATCCTATGTAGACAAGAATAACATTCGAGTTAAGCGGAGCGATCACGTTTATTGATGGTCAGGGACAGTGATTGTGGGGGTTTCACCTAGTGAACTATTCCTGGCATTTGGTTCCTACTTCAGGGGCACAAATTGATTTATTTCCCCATTCTTCCAAGTAACCAGGCATATGATTGTTGGTGGAGTTCATACTCCTCGTTACACCACATGCCGAGCGTTATCTCTAATGGACATGGTTATTTTTTTTTGTCCTCCTTTCACTTGGCATTTCACAGTGCAGCGCTAAGGCTAGTTGACAAGGGAGATCATTTTTCTTGCTTGCAAGGAAGGGTATTCATGTTGGAAAGATTTTCATTTATAAATTACATAACTGATATCAAGGACATAAATAGTTAATTTTTCCCCTAATATAGTTAATATACGACCCCCTCGGCTTTTGCGCGTAAAACCCCCCTACCCCCCTAAACTCGTAGACTGTTATTAATTCCTGAAAACCCCCCGGAAACAGGAAAGTCTCGAGCTGGGTAATTAGCTATCCCAAAGTGTGTTTATTTACATTATTAAAATGGTGTAATT